TACGAAAGTTAATAGTATACCACTTCTACGAATAGCTCGTAATGCTGCGTCTCTTCCGAGACCGGGACCTTTTATCATGACTTCTGCTCGTTGCATACCTTGATCTACTACTGTACGAATAGCATTTGCTGCGGCAGTTTGAGCGGCAAAGGGTGTCCCTCTTCTCGTACCCTTGAATCCACAAGTACCGGCCGAGGACCAGGAAACCACCCGCCCCCGCACATCTGTAACTGTGACTATGGTATTATTGAAACTTGCTTGAACATGAATAACTCCCTTTGGTATTCTACGTGCACTCTTACGTGAACCAATACGTACATTCCTACGTGAACCAGTTCTCGGTATAGCTTTTGCCATATTGTATCATCTCATAAATATGAGTCAGAAATATATGGATATATCCATTTTATGTCAAAACAGATTTCTTATTTGTACATTGAGCCCTTTAGTGGGTCTGATTATCCTTGTCTTTGTTTATGTCTCGGGTTGGAACAAATTACTATAATGCGCCCCCGCCTACGGATTAGTCGACATTTTTCACAAATTTTTCGAACGGAAGCTCTTATTTTCATATTTGTCATTCCTTATCTTAATTCTTTTTTGGTAGAAAATAAGTTTCTTGAAATTTTGCATCTCGAATCGTATCGAATAAAAATGACCTAATCTTTCGAATCCTTGTTTCGGAGTCGATAAATTATACGTCCTCTGGTTGAATCATAACGACTTACTTCAATTTTGACTTTATCTCCTGGCAGTATCCGTATAAAACTACGTCGGATCTTTCCTGAAACGTAACCTAGAATCAGATCTTCATTATCTAACCGAACTCGGAACATGCCATTGGGAAGCGATTCAGTAATTAAACCTTCATGAATCCATTTTTGTTCTTTCATTTCAGGTAAAGCCCCCCTGAAGTATCAATTAATGGAGGAAAGACGATATTAGACAACTCACCCCCTTTCTTTTTTTTTTTACAAATAGGAAGAGGTTTCGGATCCCATTTGGATATTAAATGGATTACCATATATAACACAAAATTTCTCCACCGATTCGTTCTAGTCGAGCCTCCCGGTCTGTCATTATACCCCGAGAAGTAGAAAGAATTACAATTCCCATCCCACCTAAAATTCTAGGAATTCGTTGAGAGTTAGAATAGATTCGTAAACCGGGTCTACTGATCCGTTTTAAATTTAAAAAATTTCTATAGGGTCTTTTCCCATTCCTTCTATGTCGAAGGGTTAAAACCAAAAAATATTTGTTTTTTTCTCGATGTTTTCTGACGTTTTCGATAAAACCCTCTCGGAAAAGTATTTTAACAATATTTTCGGTAATATTAGTAGATGCTATGCGAACAACTCTTTTTCTATCCATATCAGCATTTCGTATAGAGGTTATTATCTCAGCAATAGTGTCTCTACCCATGATGAACTAAAATTATTGGTGTCTCAAAATTGGATATAATCAACATGTTTTTCTTTTTTTTTTTTTTATTGATTTATGAATAGGAATTTTGCAAGGTATATGCGTGAGACACAATCTACGAATTAATCTAGTTCTTAATCTATTTCTTTCAAATACCCCAAAGATATCACGATCTCATTTTATTTTATAATACCTCGGGAGCTAATGAAACTATTTTAGTAAAATTCAATTGTCTCAATTCACGGGGGATTGCCCCAAAAATTCGAGTTCCTTTTGGATTTCCTTCTTGATCAATCACAACTGCAGCATTGTCATCATATCGTATTATCATACCGCTGTCACGTTTTAGTTCTTTACAGGTACGAACAATTACAGCTCTCACTACTTCTGATTTTTCTAGGGGCATATTTGGTACTGCTTCTTTAATCACAGCAACAATAACGTCACCAATATGAGCATATCGACGATTACTAGCTCCTATGATTCGAATACACATCAATTCTCGAGCCCCGCTGTTATCCGCTACATTTAAATGGGTCTGAGGTTGAATCATATCAAATTTTTTTTTATTCTTCCAATGCAAAGGATGAAGAAAATAAAAGAAATATTGTTTGTCCAAAAAAAGAAACCTGCGTTTTTGTTTCATCCCTAAGATTCATCTCTGTCGGTTCTACATTTTTATCCCGAAATAATAAATTGAGTTCGTATAGGCATTTTAGATGCTGCTATTAAAATAGCCCTTCTAGCTATATTTTCGGTTACTCCACCCATTTCATATAGTATTCGCCCCGGTTTAACAACAGCTACCCAATATTCAGGGGATCCTTTCCCCGAACCCATACGTGTTTCAGCAGGTCTTACTGTAACTGGTTTGTCTGGAAATATACGGACCCATATTTTTCCACCACGGCGTGCATTTCGTGTCATTGCTCGTCGACCTGCTTCGATTTGTCTAGATGTGATCCAAGCAGGTTCAAGTGCCTGAAGAGCATATTTACCGAAACAAATATGATTACCTCGATAAGATATTCCCTTCATTCTTCCTCTATGTTGTTTACGGAATCTAGTTCTTTTGGGGTTATAGTTGATGGTTGTTTCAGAATTCCATCTCTACTACAGAACTGGACGTGAGAGTTTCTTCTCATCCAGCTCCTCGCGACTAAAAGGATTCAAAATTGAATTTCAATTAATTTGAATAGATATTTGAATAGATAAGATATTAGTAGATATTAGAACATTTTTCTAAAAAAAAAATGTTTCTAATGTGCTAATAAATCTTGATTTTCTTTTGTCCTTTATCCAAAAAAAAGAAAGTTTTCGCGGGCGAATATTTACTCTTGCAATCTCTATTTCAGTCATTGATTTCCGGTTCATTTCGCCATCCCGATTAGTGAATCAGTAAGATTCATTTGTTCAATAAAATCTTTTGCATTCACAGGTTACATCGTTCCCACCGCTTCGTATTTAATGGTTAGGTCAGAATTCTACAACGGAGCTCATAATCGAATTTATTCTTGAGTCAACCTTCTTAGTCTTTATTGGCTCGAAGCTCTTGATTTTTTTCTTCTATAACTATAAGAAGAATTCATTTAATGTTTCATTATGGATGAATCAATTAGTATTGATGCTTTATTACACTGTCTTTTATGAGATGACTCATAGACCTTACATATTGGAATTCTATATCATTGATATTCTTTTTCTTTCTTTCTCTCATCCTTCCATTTATCCACACCTTTCTTCTGTATTTTGCTTTCAATTTAGAATTCAAGTTTATTCAAAAAAAATTCAGTTGCTACAAAGATATGATTGATTTCTCATATCTTGACTGGTTCTTTAGATCCAGATAATACGAAGTGATGAGTTGGTTTTCATACTACCGGGCTGGTCTTTTTTTAATCCTAACCCTAAAAAAAACCAACGAGTCACACACTAAGCATAGCAATTATATGAAAAGTTCAATCGAATTTTTATTCAACCCTATAGAATTAAGAATTCGAATTGCTTGCGTTGATTGGCCAGAAAAAGAATTAAAGTTTTCTTATTCTTCTTCCTTGTCTATAAAAATCCAAATTTTGATGCCTAATACCCCATAGATAGTCCGAACTGTATAGCAACAATAATCAATTTTAGCTCGAATAGTTTGTAGGGGAACTCTACCCTCTCTGATCCATTCGACACGTGCAATTTCTTTTCCGTCGATACGACCTGCAATTTGTACTTGAATTCCTTTTGTATCTGCTTGTTCAGTTAATTCAATAGCCTTTTTCATTGCTTTTCGAAATGAAACTCGATTCTTTAATTGTCCGGCTATAAATTCCGCAAGAATATTAGGGTTTCCATAAGGTTTTGCAATTCTTGTGATAGCAATGTTAAGTTTTCGGTTCACATAATGAAATTCTTTTTGTAGATTCATCTGTAATTCTTCGATTCCTTGCGGTTTACTTTCGATTAATAACTTTGGGAATCCCATAAAGATTATGACCTGGATCAAATCGATTCTTTTTTGAATCTCTATACGTGCAATTCCCTCGGCGCCAGAGGATATTCTCATATTTTTTTGTACATAATTTTTTATAAAATCTCTTATTTTTTGATCTTCTTGTAGACCCTCAGAATAATTTTTTGGTTGTGCAAACCAAAGAGAATGATGACTTTGGGTTGTACCAAGTCTGAAACCAAGTGGATTTATTTTTTGTCCCATACTACCCCACTACTATACATATTGTGATATACCATAGTTGTCTTTTTCCATCTAGGTTTTTTTAACGAATATAGTGATACAAATTCATATTCATCTAAAGATATATCTTTCACTACAATAGTTATATGGCAGGTAGTTCTTTTTATCGCATAGCTACGTCCTCGAGCTCGAGGTTTGAATTTCTTCGCGGTAGTACCTTCGTTAACCTCAGCTTTACTAATTATTAAATTGGCTTCGTCGGAACCCAGAATGGAACCAGCATTTGTTGCTGCAGAATAAACCAATTTAAAAATTGGATAACATGCTCTATAGGGCATGAGTTCTAGTATCATAAGTGTTTCCTCATAGGAACGTCCGCGAATTTGATCAATTACTCTTCTTGCTTTGTCTGCAGATATACATATATGTCGACCTAACGCGTATACTTCCGTTTTTTTCTTCCGTATGCTACCTAGCGGACGCAGAGGAGGGTAGTCTTCCGTTTTTTTCCTGTTTAGTATCCTATTTAAAAAATTTGACATAAGGTTTCTCTCCTACTAATGAATCATAAGTATCTATCCAGATTTTTTTAAGATGAGATTAACGACGAGATTTATTATCACTTTTTGCATGTCCTCGGAAATTTAAAGTAGGTCCAAATTCTCCCAATTTGTGACCTACCATACGATCTGTTATATAAATAGGCAAATGCTCCTTACCATTATGAATAGCAATCGTATGGCCGATCATTGTGGGTATAATGGTAGATGCACGGGACCAAGTTACTATTATTTCTTTTTCTGCTTTTTTATTAAGCTTATCAATTTTTTTTAATAGATGATTGGCTACAAAAGGATTTTTTTTTAGTGAACGTATCACAGCTTACTCCTATTCC